AAAAGAAATAATAAAAGAAATAATAAAAGAAATAATAAAAGAAATAATAAAAGAAATAATAAAAGAAATAATAAAAGAAATAATAAAAGAAATAATAAAAGAAATAATAAAAGAAATAATAAAAGAAATAATAAAAGAAATAATAAAAGAAATAATTAATTTCATAAATAAATTTACAATTTATTGCCTGAATCAGCCATTTTATCTATTTATTATGAGCTATGATCTTAAATTTTAAATAAATGTGAATAAATGATTAATATCAACTAATCACAAAAACATTGGAACTTTATACTTTATCCTAGGAATTTGATCAGGAATATTAGGTCTATCATCAAGAATAATTATTCGTTTAGAACTAGGAACGCCAGGATCATTTATTGGAGATGATCAAATCTATAATATAATTGTTACTTCACACGCCTTTCTAATAATTTTTTTTATAGTAATACCAATCATAATCGGGGGGTTTGGAAATTGATTAATCCCTTTAATATTAGGAGCACCAGATATAGCATTCCCCCGAATAAATAATATAAGATTTTGATTATTACCCCCCTCCCTAATTATGTTACTCTCAAGAAGCTTAGTTGATACAGGGACAGGGACTGGATGAACAATTTACCCCCCCTTATCAAGAAATATAGGGCATGCGGGGACATCTACAGACTATTCAATTTTTTCTTTACACATAGCAGGGGTCTCATCTATTTTAGGGGCTATTAATTTTATTTCCACCATTGTAAATATACGGCTTAGGGGAATAAAATTAGATCAAATAACATTATTTGTTTGAGCAGTAAATCTTACAGCAATCTTACTTTTATTATCTCTACCCGTATTAGCAGGGGCAATTACAATACTACTAAGAGATCGTAATATAAATACTACGTTTTTTGATCCCTCAGGGGGGGGAGATCCAATCTTATACCAACATTTATTTTGATTCTTTGGACACCCTGAAGTTTATATTTTAATTCTACCAGCATTCGGGATGATTTCACATATTATCTCACAAATATCGGGAAAAAAAGAAACCTTTGGAACTTTAGGAATAATTTATGCTATAATAACTATTGGAGTATTAGGATTTGTAGTATGAGCACATCATATATTTACAGTAGGAATAGATGTTGATACTCGAGCATACTTTACAGCAGCAACAATAATTATTGCAATCCCAACAGGTATCAAAATTTTTAGATGAATAACAACCCTTTATGGAGTAAAAATAAAATTCAAACCATCTATAATATGAAGTTTAGGATTTATCTTTTTATTCACTCTAGGAGGATTAACGGGTATTATATTGTCTAACTCATCAATTGATATTATTCTTCATGATACATACTACGTAGTAGCACATTTTCACTATGTCCTTTCAATAGGGGCTGTATTTGGAATTATAGCAGGATTTATCTATTGATATCCACTATTCACAGGAATAACTCTTAATAAAAAATGATTAAAAATCCAATTTACTATAATATTCATTGGAGTAAATACGACATTTTTCCCCCAACATTTTTTAGGGTTAAATGGTATACCTCGGCGATATTCAGACTATCCAGATGCATTTATAACATGAAATGTGATCTCATCAATTGGATCTATTATCTCATTCATTAGAGTATTATACTTAATCTTCATTATCTGAGAAAGACTTTCATCCCAACGACAAATTTTATTTAATGAAAATACGGGGGGAGGGGTGGAATGAAAACAAATAATACCACCTTCAGATCATAGTTATGAAGAAATACCTAAAACTAGTAATTAAATTTTTAAATTAAATTAAATAAAATATTTATATTTTATAATTTATAATTTATAATTTATAATTTATAATTTATAATTTATATAAATATTCTAATATGGCAGAAAAATGCATTGGACTTAAATCCCAATAATAAAGATAATTAAGTCTTTTTTTAGAAAAACCTAAAATTTTGATTTAAAATTTTTCCACACAAACTAATAACTACATTTTCTTAAATTTCATTTATTTATATAAATATTATAAATAATATAAATAATATAATATATATATATATAAATAATATAAATAATATAAATAATATAAATAATATAAATAATATAAATAATATAAATAATATAAATAATCTAATAAAATAAATAATGGATTTTAACTCCTAATAAAGACTACTCTAAATCTTATTAGAAATAATATATTGATCAAATGTAAACTTTCAAGATGCTAATTCTTCTATCATAGAACAAATAACCTTTTTTCATGATTATACAATAATAATTTTAATTGTCATTACATCTTTAATCTCATTTATATTAATTAAAATAATATTAAATAAATCAACAAATAAAAACTTATTAAATAAACAAAATATTGAAACAATTTGGACTATCATACCATCAATCATACTAATCTTCATTGCACTACCTTCAATTCATCTATTATACGTTACTGATGAAATAAATAGACCCCTAATTACAATTAAAACTATCGGACACCAATGATATTGAAGATATGAATACTCAGACTTTAAAAATATTGAATTTGATTCTTATATAAATAAATCTTTATCTAAAGAATCATTTCGTTTATTGGATGTAGATAATAATACTATTATACCTTTTAATACAAATATTCGAATAATTGTGACATCAAATGACGTAATTCATTCATGAACAATTCCTAGATTAGGGAAAAAAATTGATGCAATCCCAGGACGATTAAATCAAATTAGACTAATAATTAAACGACCAGGAATAATATTTGGACAATGTTCAGAAATTTGTGGAGCAAACCATAGATTCATACCAATTGTAGTAGAGAGAGTACCTATAAATTATTTTATAAAATGAATTAACTCATTTTAAACATTAAGTGGCCGAAATTTTAAGCATTGATCTCTTAAATCAAAACATAATATATTAATATTCTTAATGAAAAGAATTAATTTATAAAAAATAATAGTTAGTCAAACTATAAATATTAGATGTCTAATATTCTTTTATTCCTCAAATATATCCTATAAACTGACTATTTCTATTTATATTTTTTACTTTATTATTTTTTTCAACAATAATTATTTGTTATTTTACAAAAATAAACTTAATTAAAAAAACTATTAAAAATAATAATAATAATCCCTCTATAAATTGAAAATGATAATAAATTTATTTTCCATTTTTGACCCATCATCAAGAATAATAAGATCATTAAATATAAATTGATCAAGAAGTTTTTTAGGATTAATTTTTATACCATCATCATTTTGAATAATTATATCACGAAAAAAAATCTTATTTACAAAATTAATTAATAAATTATATAAAGAAATTAAAATTTTAAGAGGAAAAAATAAAATGAATAGAAATTTATTATTCACATCATTATTTATTTTTATTTTATTTAATAATTTTTTAGGGTTATTCCCTTACATTTTTACTAGAACTAGCCATTTAACGATTAGACTTTCTTTATCATTAACCCTATGATTAATAAATATACTGGTGGGGTGGGGAAAACACACAAATCACATATTTACCCATCTTGTACCTCAAAATACCCCTAATTCTTTAATACCATTCATAGTAATTATTGAATCAATTAGAAACATAATCCGACCAATAACTCTAGCAGTACGTTTAACAGCAAATATTATTGCGGGACACTTATTAATAACATTAATAAGTAGAATGGGAAGTAAAATTACTATATTTATATCAATTATATTAATTTTTTCTCAAATATTATTATTAACTCTTGAATATGCGGTATCAATTATTCAAGCTTATGTATTTATAACCCTAATTACCTTATACTCTAGAGAAGTAAAATAATGTTAAATATAAAATTACCACAAAACCACCACCCCTTTCACTTAGTAAACAATAGCCCATGGCCTCTTTTAAGATCATTAAGAGTAATAATTATACTAATAGGATATATTAAATGATTTAATTTTAAATCAATTAACATATTTATTTTGGGAATTTTAATTACAATATTAATTATATACCAATGATGACGAGACGTCATTCGAGAAAGAACATTTCAAGGCTTACATACATCAAATGTAACTAAAGGATTAAAATTAGGAATAATTTTATTTATTATTTCAGAAATATTTTTTTTTTTATCCTTTTTTTGAGCATTTTTTCATAATTCTCTTTCCCCATCAATCGAAATTGGAAGAATTTGACCTCCTAAAAATATTTCTCCCTTTAATCCTTATGAAATCCCTTTATTAAATACTATTATCTTAATTTCATCGGGAGCAACCATTACATGAGCACATCATAGATTAATAAATAATTTAAAAAAAGAAACTTTAAAGGCATTAATAATAACTATTATAATAGGAATTACTTTTTCAATTTTACAATGATATGAATATAAAGAAGCGCCATTTTCAATAGCAGATTCAATTTATGGATCAACATTCTTTATTACAACTGGTTTCCACGGAATTCATGTATTAATTGGATCAATTTTTATTATGATTAATCTTATCCGTATTAATAAAAATCATCTATCTTCTAACCATCATATAGGATTTGAAGCAGCTTCTTGATATTGACATTTTGTAGATGTAATCTGATTATTTCTATATATTTCTATATATTGATGAAGAACATATTAAATAAATAAATAATTTATATAATATAATAAAGTATAAATGATTTCCAATCATTAAGTCTAAAAATTTAGTATAAATAATTAAATTAATATTATATATAATTTTAATAATCTCATTTATAGTAATAATAATAATAACAATCTCCTTAAACCTTTCAAAAAAAACAACTTATGAATTAGAAAAAAATTCCCCATTTGAATGCGGATTTGATCCTAAAGGATCACCACGACTTTCATTTTCTATCCGGTTCTTCTTAATTGCAGTAATTTTCCTTATCTTTGATGTAGAAGTAACACTAATATTACCTATAATAATAACCCTATCAATTTCAAACTTAAAAATTTGACTATTCATAGTAAATTACTTTATTTTAATCCTTATATTCGGTATATACTATGAATGAAAATTCGGAGCATTAAACTGAATCCAATAAAGTTGAAATAAAATATTATATTCAGTTTCGACCTGAAATTTAAGTTACTAAGTTAACTCTTCTTTATAGAGGATAATAGTTAATTATAACATTTGTATTGCATTCAAAAATTATTAGTATAATAAATATTAATTTATCTTATTAATTGAAACCAAAATTAGAGGTTTATTATTGTTAATAATAAAAATGAATGAAAATTCCAATTAAATTAAGAAATATATTATTATTAAGCTTCTAACTTTTTTTCAAATGATTAAAATCATTTATATTTCTATTATTTTAAATTATATAATTTATATAGTTTATATAGTTTATATAGTTTATATAGTTTATATAGTTTATATAGTTTATATAGTTTATATAGTTTAATTAATATAATTCATATAATTTATATTGTTTATATAGTTTATATACTTCATATAGTTTGTATAGTTTGTTGTGTAGTCGATGTAGTTTATTATAAAACATTACATTTTCATTGTGAAAATAAATTTTTATAATTTTATAAATTCTTGTTTAAAGATTTTTCAGTCATCTCATCATCTTCAATAATATACTTTAAATTTAAGCTATTTGAACAAAAAAATAATATATAATAATATAATAAAATAATAACTAATAAAAATAAATTTAAAATATTATTAAAATAAAAAATTAATAATTCAGTTAAACTAAAAAATATTTTTAAAAAAATTATAATTATCATATTTTTATAAAATTCTATCCAATTTTGATTATAACTTATTGTTATTTCTTTATTAATAAATATTAAATTTTTAATTAAACCATATGAAGAAATTAAAGGTAAAAACCATATTAATCTAAAAAATAAACTCAAAAAATAAAAATTTAATTTAAATATTATTAAATTTAAGTTATATAAAAAATAACCCATAAATATACCTATAATAATAATAGAAATAGGTAAAATCTTCAAATAAAAAGGTAATACAATAAAATATCTATAAGGAAATAATAACCACCTAAACATTGAACCACCTATAATAACCATCATAATTATAAAATATATTGAATTATTTAAATTTAAATCATAATCATTTAAAAAATTTAATCTAGATATATTAAACCAACCCAATATTGAAAAAAAAATTAAACGAAAAGTATAAGAAACAGTAAATAAAGTCGAAATAAAAAAAATTAATATAATAAATATATTAAAATTTAATATTAAAACTATCTCTAAAATTATATCTTTTGAATAAAACCCTGATAAAAAGGGAAATCCACATAAAGATAAATTAGAAAAATGAAAACAAATAGAAGTCAAAGGTATTTGATTAAATATAGAACCCAAAACACGAATATCTTGAAAATTATTCAATCCATGAATAAAAACACCCGAACATATAAATAATAAAGCTTTAAAAAATGCATGTATCAATAAATGAAAAAAAGCTAAATTCTTAAATCCCAAAAATAAAATTCTTAATATCAACCCTAACTGACTTAATGTTGAAAGAGCAATAATTTTTTTCAAATCATATTCAAAATTAGCATTTAAACCAGATATAAATATTGTCAATCTAGATAAAAATAAAAATAAAAAAATAAAATTTTCATTATCAAATATATTTCTAAAACGAATTAACAAATAAACACCAGCAGTTACTAAAGTAGAAGAATGAACTAATGAAGAAACAGGGGTTGGGGCAGCTATAGCCGCAGGAAGTCAAGAAGAAAAAGGAATTTGAGCACTTTTAGTAAAAGATGATACAAAAATTATTATAGTAATTAAAATTATTATACAATTAGATTTTAATACCTCCATGTAAAAATAAAAATTTCAACTCCCAAAATTTATTATTCAAGAAATAGATAATAATAAAAAAATATCACCAATACGATTTGAAAGAACAGTCAATATACCAGCATTAAAAGATTTAATATTTTGATAATAAATAACTAAACAATATGAAATTAATCCTAAACCATCTCAACCTAATAAAATTCTAATTATATTTGGGCTAATAATTATTAAAATTATAGATAATAAAAATATTATTACTAATATAACAAAACGATTTAAATTTAAATCATTTTGCATATATGAACTTCTATATAAGATAACGAAAGAAGAAATAAATATAACAACTCTTATAAAAATTAATGATATTCAATCAAATAAAAAAATTATAACAATACATGAAGAATTAATCTCAACTAAATTATATTCAATAAAATAAACTAAATCATATATTAAAAAATAAATTCTTAAAATTAATAAAATCAAACTAAATAAAATTACTACTAAAAAACAAATAAAAAAAATATCCAATAAAAAAATAATTTAAAAATTAATTTAATTTTCTTTGATATCACAAATCAATATTTTTTATAAACTATTTAAATTAAATCCACAGAATAAAAAACTCTCTATTTAAGATAATTAAATTTAAAGGTAACCAATGTAATAAAATTAATATAAATTCACGAACATAACCGGAAGAAAAAGAATAAAAAAAATAATTTAATTTTCCGTGCTGAGTAAAAGAATATAAATACAATGTATAACAAGCTCTAAAAAATGATAACAATATAATTAATATAAAAATTATTTTATTATATACAATTAATCTATTGATCAATAAAATCTCCCCTAATAAATTTAATGAAGGCGGAGCAGCTATATTAGAAGAACACAATAAAAATCATCATAAACATATTCTAGGTATATAATTAATTAAACCTTTATTAATAAATAATCTACGAGTTCTTAAACGTTCATAAATAATATTTACTAAACAAAATAACCCGGACGAACATAGGCCATGAGAAATTATCAATAAATAAGAACCATAAATACCCCACCTTATTAAAGTCAATAAACCCGATAACATAATCATTATATGAGCAACTGATGAATAAGCAATTAAAGATTTTAAATCAACTTGAAACATTCTAATTAAACTAATATAAATACCCCCAATTAAACTTAACACAATTAAATAAATGTTTAAAAAATTTCCTAATTTAACAATATATATATAAACACGTAATAAACCATACCCTCCTAATTTTAATATAATTGATGCCAAAATTATTGAACCACAAACTGGGGCTTCTACATGAGCTTTAGGTAATCATAGATGCATGAAAAAAATTGGCAATTTAACTAAAAATGCAAAAATCAAAAAAAAATATAAATAAATTAAATAAACTTGAAATAAATTCTCTATTGTATAAATAAAATTTAAATTTTTAAATTTTAAAAATAAATAAACAATTACTATTAATAAAGGCAAAGAAGCAAATAATGTATAAAACAATAAATATAAACCTGCTTGAAGACGATCTAATTGTCTCCCCCAACCTAAAATTAAACAAAATGTAGGAATTAATCTACACTCGAAAAAAATATAAAATATAAATAGATTATTTACTGTGAAAGTTAAAAATAAAAAAATCAACAAAAAATTCACTAATAAAATAAAATAACGCATATAATTTTTTAAATTATAAATAAAATATCTAGATATTATTATTAAAGCACCAATTCAAAAAGTCAACAAAATCAAACCGAAAGATAAATTATCACACCCTAAAAATATTCTTAAGTTTTTATGCTCAAATCTATAATTCCCAGAAAATATAAAAAGAAAACTCAATATAAATAAATTAAACTGAAAAAATCAAAAATTATCAAATAAAAATAATATAAATATTATATACATAAAAAACTTTATCATTAAAAAATTCTTAATACTTGAAAATAATCATTACCATGCAAACGAATCATAAAAATCAAAATCGATAAACCTAAAACCCCCTCACAAACTCTTAAAATTAAAAAAATTATAATAAAATATATTTCTAAATAAAAAATATTTAAAAATAACACTATTATTAAATATAAAATTAAAATTAAAAATTCAATTCTTAATAAAACTATTAATAAATGAAAACGATTTAATCTTAAAATTATAAATCCTAAAAAAAATATCAAATAAACTAAATAATAAAAATCAATATAAAAATTTAAACTAACAATTCAAAAAAAGAAAATACTTCTATCATTAATCTCCAAAATTAAAATTTTTATTAAACTATTTTTTGATAAATAATTTAAACCTAAATTTGTTTTAATAGTTTATAATAAAATATTGATTTTGTAAATCAAAGAAAAATTTTTTTTTAAAACAAATTAAATAAATTAAATAAATTTATTTAATTAATATTAAAAATTTTTACATTATTAATATTAATTAATACTATAATAATATACATAACAAAAACGCCTTTTTCTTTAGGATTAATACTATTAATTCAAACCCTATTAATCTCTATTAGATCCGGAATATTAACATTAAGATTCTGATATTCATATATATTATTTTTAATCATTTTGGGAAGATTGTTAATTATCTTTATTTATGTATCTAGATTAATCTCAAATGTAAAATTCTTATTTAATAAATGAATATTATTAAATATATTTATTATTGCTTTTACAATTATATTTATTAAATTTAATACAATCAACTTTTTATTCGAAGATTTAATAAAATTCAATGACATTAGTACTAATAAAATTTTTTTAATAAAAATATCTATAAATAAATTATTTAATAAACCTATTTATATTATTACTTTCATAATAATAAACTACCTATTTATTACATTAATTATTGTAGTAAAAATTGCTAATATTAATATAGGGTCGCTACGAAAAACTTTTTAATGAAACCAATACGATTAAAAATAACTTTATTTAAAATATTTAATAACATACTGGTAGATCTCCCTACGCCATCCAATATTTCATCATTATGAAATTTTGGATCCCTATTAGGTTTATGCATAATTATTCAATTAATCACAGGAATCTTCTTAGCAATGCACTACACATCAAATATCTATTTAGCCTTTGAAAGAATTATTCACATTTATCGAAACGTTAATAATGGGTGAATAATTAAAAATACTCATGCCAATGGAGCTTCCATATTTTTTATTTGTATATATATCCATATCGGGCGAGGAATTTATTACGGATCATTTAATCAAAAAAATACTTGAATTACGGGGGTAATAATCTTATTAATAACCATAGCTACAGCCTTTTTAGGATATGTCCTTCCCTGAGGACAAATATCATTTTGAGGAGCTACTGTAATTACTAACTTAATATCAGCTATCCCATACTTGGGGGACTCTCTGACACAGTGATTATGAGGAGGATTCTCAATTAATAACGCAACACTTACACGATTCTTTACAATCCATTTTATTATGCCATTTATTATTTTAATAATAGTATTAATTCATTTAATATTTATCCATCAAACAGGATCAAATAACCCTATAGGAATAAACAGTGATATTGACAAAATCCCTTTCCAACCTTATTTTATATTAAAAGATATTATTGGATTTATCATTTTATTATCAATTTTATTATACATTATTATAATCAAACCTAATTATTTAGGGGACCCTGATAATTTCACACCGGCAAATCCAATAAGAACACCCCCCCACATTAAACCTGAATGATACTTTCTATTTGCATATGCTATTCTCCGTTCTATTCCTAACAAACTGGGAGGGGTAATTATATTAATCCTATCAATTTTTATTTTATTAATTATACCATTTTATAAACTTATAAATTTTAAAGGATTAAATTTTTATCCTCTAAACCAATTATTTTTTTGAACATTCTTATCTATTATTATTATATTAACTTGAATTGGAATAAAACCCGTAGAAATTCCGTATATTATAACAGGACAAATTCTTTCAACTATTTACTTTTTTTACTTTTTTTTAAACCCTTTATTAACAAAAATATGAGATAAAATTCTATTTTAATATCTCAATAATCAATGAACTTGAATAAGTTTATGTTTTGAAAACATAATATAAAAGTTTAACCTTTTATTGATTTAACTTATATAATAAAATACAATAAAATATATACTTCAACCTCATAAACATAATTAAATAATTTAAACTTACAGGTAAAATTTTTTTTCAAGCTATTATTATTAATTTATCATACCGTAAACGGGGTAAAGTACCACGAATTAAAATAAAAATAAATCTAATAAAAATTATTATCAAATAAAATAATAAACTATTCAAATTTCCCCCTAAAAATATTAACACAAATAAAATTCTTATAAATAAAATTCTTGAATATTCAGACAAAAAAATTATTGAAAATCCTACACCTCTATACTCAATATTAAAACCAGAAACCAATTCTGATTCACCCTCAGAAAAATCAAAAGGCGTTCGATTAGTTTCTGCTAAACAAATAATAAATCAAATAAAATTTAAAGGAAAAGTTAAAAAAATAAATCAAATAAAATTTTGATATAAATAAAATAAAATCAAAGAATAACCCTCGATCAAAAATATAAAAGATATTAATAATATAATCAACCTAACTTCATAAGAAATAGTTTGAGCGACTGTTCGTAACATCCCTAGAAAAGAATACTTTGAATTTGAAGACCAACCAGACACTATTACAGGATAAACGCCCCCACCAAGACAACATAAAAAAAATAATAAACTATAATTAAACGAATAAAAATTAGTAATATAAGGAACAGTCAATCAACAAATTAATATTAAAACCAACATAATTAATGGAGACAAAAAATACGGGAAAAAATTTGATATTAAAGGAACAGAAAATTCTTTAGAAAACAACTTAATAGCATCAGAAAAAGGCTGAAAAATTCCTATGACTCTTACTTTATTAGGACCTTTACGAAGTTGAATGAAACCTAAAACTTTTCGTTCTATTAATGTTAAAAAAGCAATTCTCAATAAAACTATAATCAATATAAATAATCTTATTAAAAATGTAATCAATAATTCAGATAAAAAAATTACTAATTGTATAAAATTTTATACTTAAATAAATTCTAAATTTACTACATTAATCTGTCAAAATAGTAAACAATTAATAAAATTCATTAACTAAAATTAAAATAATTTAAAATTATGGTCCTTTCGTACTAAAAATTTTCATTTAAATAAGGATAGAAACCAACCTGGCTTAAACCGGTTTGAACTCAGATCATGTAAAATTTTAAAGGTCGAACAGACCTAATTATTAAGTTTCTACACCTAAAATAAACTTTAATCCAACATCGAGGTCGCAATTTTTATTGTTAATAAGAACTTTAAATAAAATAACGCTGTTATCCCTAAGGTAATTTAATCTATTAATCTAAAAATTAGGATCATTAATTCATGAATCTATGTTTAATTTTTAAAAAGTTTTTTAAATTTATTTGTCTCCCCAACAAAATAACTTACACTATATAAAATAATAATTAAATAATAATATAATTAATAAGTTATAAAACTCTATAGGGTCTTCTCGTCCTTTAATAATATTTAAGCTTTTTAACTTAAAAATTAAATTCAAAAATTAATAATTTTGAGAAAGTTTTAACTTCGTTAAATCATTCATTCCAGTCTCTAATTAAAAGACAAATTATTATGCTACCTTCGCACAGTTAGAATACTGCGGCTATTTAAATATTTCATTGAGCAGATCAGACTTTATATTTATACCTCAAAAAGACATGTTTTTGTTAAACAGGCGAGTTAAATTTTTGCCGAATTCCTTAAAATTAACTATTCATATATATATTCATATATATTCATATATATATATAAAATTTACTAATTTAATCATTATTTTAATTAATTATTTATTAATTAAATTATTTTAATATAAAATTAAACTAAAATAAAATTTTTAAATAAATTTAGTTTATAAATTTATAACAATTTTAAAATTAAAGCAAATTCTAAGCCTAAATTATAAAATAAAATCAAATCAAATCAAAAATTAATTATAAATTTAAGAATTAAAGCTAATCCCTTAAAACTTTTATATTAAAAATAATTATTTTATACAAATAAAATAATCATACAATTAATATATAAATTGAATTTATTTATTAAAAAACTAGATAACTTTAAAAACGAAAAACATTTCATTTCTATTTAAGAATTTAATATAATTATTAAACATTAAAAATAATACTTCTTAAATAGATCTTTTAAATTCGAGAAAAATATAATTAATATTATTTTTTAAATTAACCCTGATACACAAGGTACTATAAATAAAATATACTTTTACAAAAATTTTTTTTTCAATTTTTTCAAAATCCTATCAATATACTAATAAACTATAATAAACATAATTTGTTCATTTAATAATACTAAAAATAAAATTTTTATAAAAATATTTTTATTAATATAAATCTTAAACATAAATTTTAAATAATTTATTAATTTCAAATTAAGTTGAATTGAACAACTAATTTAATTACTGTAAATAAAAAATTTATTCATTATAATTTGAAATTCTAAATGCATTTTCCAATACATTTACTATGTTACGACTTATCTCAATTTTAATGAGAGTGACGGGCGATTTGTACACATTTAATTCTAAATTCAAACTTATATAATTTTAAATTTTACTATTAAGTCCATTTTAAATAAATATTTCAATTTATATCCAAAAATATAATTTTTATTGTAATTCATTTAAACTTTAATATAAGCTACATCTTGATCTGAATTAAGATTTTATTTATAAAATTTTTTGAAAATTTTTATTCTAAAAAAATATTCTGATAACGAAAATAAATAAACTAAATTAATTAAAGTAAGATTTCTCGCGGAGCATCGTTTAATAAACAAATTCCCCTAATTAGTTTTAAATACCGCCAATTTTTTTAATTTTCAAGATCATAACTATTAATAATTAAAATATAATTTTAACATCTAAAATAATAGGGTATCTAATCCTAGTTTTTATTATAGGTTTCATAAAATAATATATTTATATTTATATTTATATTTATATTTAAAAATAAATTTAATTTCACCTTAAAATTTATTTTTATAATATAATAAAAAAATATAATTTATTAATTAAAAACATTAATTCGTATTAGAACGTTTAACCGCTACTGCTGGCACAATTTCTTTGTCAATACTTAAACAATATAATTCATAATTCTAAATTTCTTTAATTATTAAAACTAAATGCTGCAAAAAAATTTTTAACCTACAAAAATATACATGCAAAAAAATTATAATACTAATATAAAAGCCAAAATCAAACTTTAATTAATTAAAAAAATAAATTAAGAAAATAATTAAAATATTTTTATTAATAAGTGTATGGAGCACGAAGTTTTTTGAAAACTTAAGAAATAGTTTAATTCTATTATTAATAAAATTAATTTTATAGTTAAATAATAACATTAAATTGCAAATTTAAAATTATAATATTTTATTAAAATTTAATATTATAATAGTAACTAATAAATTACATAATTTATCCTATCAGAATAACCCTTTTTCAGGCATATTATAAATATAAATATAAATATAAATATAAATATAAATATAAATATAAATATAAATATAAATATAAATATAAATATAAATATAAATATAAATATAAATATAAATTTAAATTTAAATTTAAATTTAAATTTAAAATAAATAATTATTTATTTTATATAAAACTTATAAAGTAATTAGTTTAAACTTAAAATCTTAATTAAAATAATAAATTATTATTATATAAATTAATATTATTAAAAAAATATTTAATATAAAAATTAAAAAGTAATAAAAATTTAATTTTAAATAATTTAAATTAAATTTTAAATTAAATTTTAAAGTGAGTAACAAAGGTAAAATTAAATTTATATAATAAAACAAAACAACTAAAGTATAAAAAATAAAAATTAAACATTCAATATAAAATAAATTTTTAATTATTAATATAAATACAAAAAATTTAGGTAAAAAACCGATCATAGGAGGAATACCAGCCATTGACAAAAACATCATTAATAATAACAATTTTATAAAATAACTTAAATTATTTATTATATAAACCTGATTTAAATAATTCAAATTAAAATAATAAAAAAATATACAAATAATTAAATTATTTAAAAAATAAATTATTATATAAATTAATAAAATATAAGAATCAATTATTAATGACATAAATATCCATGATATATGATTTACTGAGGAATAACCTATAATTAACTTTAAAGAAACTTGATTAAATCCTAAAAAAGAACCAAATAAACCTGATAATATTATAGAAAAATAAACTAAAAAACTTACATTTAAATTTACCAACAAGAATAAAGGACCTACTTTTTGTAAAGTTGATAAAATAAATAGATTTAATCAAGAAATAGAATTCATGATCTTAACTAATCACCAATGAAAAGGACTAGCTCCTAACTTAAAAATTAATCTAATTTGTAATAAAACAACCATCAAATTAACTTCTATCAAAATTAGATTAATTTTTATTATCAAAATAATCATTAATATCATTGAAGATGAACCAACTTGAATAATGTAATATATTATTGATGAATTAATATATTTTGATATTTTTACGTTATTTATCAATAATGGAATAAAAAATAAAAGGTTCATTTCTATACCTAATCAAACTCCTAACCATGAAGAAGATCTAACAATAATTATCAACCTAAAAAAAAGTATTATATAAAAATATTTATTTAACCTAAATAAATATATAAATTTTTTAAAAAAAATCAAATTTATCATTAATAACTTATCAAAAATAATGACTTAGCTTATTTAAATAATAAATTCAAAATTTATTTATGAATATATCCTTTTATTTATATATAAATATATAATTATAATATTATATATATATAAATAGAATATAAATGRAATACAATATATAAATATATAATTATAATATTATATATATATAAATAGAATATAAATGGAATACAATATATAAATATATAATTATAATATTATATAGATTACCCAATTAAATTATTTTTCTTAAAATAAATAGATAATAAATTTATATAAATTTAAATTTATGTAAATAAATATTAAATAATTAAGCTATTTGGGCGTTTTCTTTAAAAAATTTAATAAGCACTAGTCCATTATATACGATGTCTTTATTAAATTTTTATTATGTTCATTAAATGGCATTTTCATGATGTTAATTATATGGCTTTAGAATAATATGTAGAGCCTAAATTTATTAAATACTTTTTAATTATTATTTAAAAAAATAAAATTTTATTAAATATATATTAATATATTATTTCAAATTATTTAAAATTTTTTCAATTATTTCAATTATTTCAATTATTTCAATTATTTCAATTATTTCAATTATTTCAATTATTTCAATTATTTAAAATTATTTATTAATAATAAATGACAAATAAATATTTTTGTTATTATATTAAATATATTTAAAAATTGAGAAAACTTTTATAATTAAAAGAAAAAAATTAGAATTTTTATAAAAGGGGTATGAACCCAATAGCTTAATTAGCTTATCTTTTAACTAAATTAAGATCTAAAAAAAATTTTTATTTAAAACTTTGAAGGTTATTAGTTTTTTTAACTTAAAATCTTTATATATAAATAGAATATAAATGGAATACAATATATAAATATATAATTATAATATTATATATATATATATATAAATAGAATATAAATGGAATACAATATATAAATATATAATTATAATATTATATAWATATATATATATATAAATAGAATATAAATGGAATACAATATATAAATATATAATTATAATATTATATAGATTACCCAATTAAATTATTTTTCTTAAAATAAATAGATAATAAATTTATATAAATTTAAATTTATGTAAATAAATATTAAATAATTAAGCTATTTGGGCGTTTTCTTTAAAAAATTTAATAAGCACTAGTCCATTATATACGATGTCTTTATTAAATTTTTATTATGTTCATTAAATGGCATTTTCATGATGTTAATTATATGGCTTTAGAATAATATGTAGAGCCTAAATTTATTAAATACTTTTTAATTATTATTTAAAAAAATAAAATTTTATTAAATATATATTAATATATAATTTAAAAAAAATTTTTAATAATTATTTTTTTTAAAATAAAATAAAATTTTATTTTAATTATAATTAACATAAAATATAATGAAATAAAATATTATTTATATTAATATTTATTTATATATAAATATATAAATATATAAATATATAAATATATAAATAGAATATAAATGGAATACAATATATAAATATATAATTATAATATTATATAGATTACCCAATTAAATTATTTTTCTTAAAATAAATAGATAATAAATTTATATAAATTTAAATTTATGTAAATAAATATTAAATAATTAAGGTATAAGCTCGGTTTATTTAAAAAATATAATAAGCACTACTCAATTATATAAGATATAT